TTTTATTTTGATTTCGTTTTTTTTTATGTGTTTTATTTATGTTATGAGTAGGAATATTATTTGGTTTTTTATTTTTGTGAAATCAAGTATGAGAATTTGCATTATTATTTGTAACATGTAGCTGTGGAGTGTTTGGGTCAATATTATTTTTAATAGATTTATTACATTTTAGTCATGTGTTTTTAGGTATATTTTTATTATTTTTATGTTTTAGTCGTTGCTTTAATTTTTTGTGTATGGATACTCGTTTTGTTTTTTTATATGTAGTCTGTTTATATTGACATTTTGTAGATTGTGTTTGATTTTTTTTATTACGATTTGTATATTTTGATGTGTTAAGTGTAGTATACTTATATGCATAAGAAAATAAATAAATTTAATTTAAATTTTAAATAATTATAAAAGCGGAGAGAAAAGAAAAGGCTTTAACTTCAGGTTGTTTATTACGAGTATATGGTGTAGGTTTTAGTTTAGGTTTTTTTATTTGTATGCAAATTATATGTGGTGTTTGCTTAGCATGATTATTTTTTAGTTGCTTTATTTGTACAAATTGATATTTTGTATTATTTTTATGAGATTTTGATTTAGGATTTGTGATACGTAGTACACATATATGTTTTACATCTTTATTATTTTTTCTTCTTTATGTGCACATTTTTAAATGCATAGTATTGATAATATTATTTGATACTCATATTTTAGTATGAGCTGTAGGATTTATAATATATATATTTATAGTAGTTATAGGTTTTATTGGTTATGTGTTACCATGTACAATGATGTCGTATTGAGGGTTGACTGTTTTTAGTAATATTTTAGCAACTGTGCCAGTGATCGGTACCTGACTTTGTTATTGAATTTGAGGAAGTGAATATATTAATGACTTCACTTTACTTAAATTACACGTTTTACACGTTTTATTACCTTTTGTATTAATATTAGTAATATTTATGCATTTATTTTGTTTACATTACTTTATGAGTTCTGATGGTTTTTGTGATAGATTTGCATTTTATTGTGAACGTTTATGCTTTTGCATGTGATTTTATTTAAGAGATATGTTTTTAGCTTTTTTAATATTATTTTATGTAGTATACTTTATATTCATAAATTGATATTTTGTTTTTCATGAAGAGTCGTGAGTAATTGTTGACACATTGAAAACATCTGATAAAATTTTACCAGAGTGATTTTTTCTATTTTTATTTGGCTTTTTAAAAGCAGTCCCTGATAAATTTACTGGTTTACTATTAATGGTAATACTATTATTTTCATTATTTTTATTTATATTAAATTGTATATTATGATTTGTTTATTGTAGAAGTTCATTATTGTGATTTACATATTCATTAATATTATTTTATAGTATATTTATGAGTGGTTTTTTAGCTTTATATGTAATATTGGCATATCCCATATGAATGGAGTTACAATTTTGGGTATTACTTTTATTTATGCTAGTTGTATGTAGATTAGATTAATTTTGAATTATATTATATAAAAAATTATATCAGATTAAGATAAATAAGGGTTGGAAGAAATTGCGAATAGGAAGGGATCCAGAAAGGAAATTAGTAAGACCGAGAAGGAGAGAAGGGAGAGAGAGATTCGTGTTATTTAATTTTTATGGATTGATTGTATATTATTGTATTACATATTTAAATGTTTATATTTTATTTTGTATAGTTTTTATGTATTATATGGCATTTTTATTTTGTTTTTGCTTTTTATTAGATTTTATATTATTTGGTAGCCTTTTAGTCGGAGATGCATTTATGGATGTATTTTTTTTACGATATTTATTATGTGTTTTAGAATGTTTTTCTTTATTATGTAGATGTATATCTACATTTTTACGAATGTTTTGTAATTTATTATCTTCACATTTTTTAATGTTAATGTTTTGTGACTTTGTATATTTTTTTATAATATTTTTTTTATTTTTTATAATGTGTGATTTTATTTATTTTATTATATTTACATTTGCAATGTTATTTTGTATAATTTTTTATTTATTTTTATATGCATTAGATATGTTTTGTGCATTATTACAAATATTTATATTTTGTAATATGATAATGCAGTTAATAATGGATTTTTTATTATTATTATCTTTTCATTAAATTATAAAATTAAGTCAAATAAATTAATAATGTCAAAAAATAGAATGAAGATGCTAAAACTTAATATAAAAAATAGATTTGAAAATCCTAAAATATGAAGACGCACAACCCAAAATCCTATGAATTGATAAGAAAATATAAAAATATTTATTATAAGTCTAAAATAGAAAATATAAATAATAATAAGTCAAATAATAGAAAAAAATACTATGCAGATACCTAAATAACTTAAATGTAGTAGTAAACAAAATACTTTTAAAAAAAATCCAAATACAATAGGAATAGACCCAATGCATAAAAATATACATGCTATCATAATACTAATTAATAAATTATTAAAAAAGCTAAAAAAAATAAAATTAATTAAGAAGTAGTTTTCATTATATTTTATATCAAACATGTTATAAACAATAAAAAAATAATATAATATAATTAATATAATAAGACTTAATGAATATATTAAATGAAAGTTAAGATACATATAAAATATGTAGTTTTTTGTAGAAATAAATATTAAAAATAAAAAACTAAAATTGTTAACACTAAGTACAAATAAAAGACTAACAATTGCAAAGCTATTTAATCCAATTAACACGCAAGTAATACTTTGTATGATTATAAGTTTAATAAATATAATATAAAAGTAAATAAAACAAATAAGTAGTATAATAAGAATAAAACAAAAAAGAACATAAAAAGTCAGCATATAAATAAAAATAAATACACCAAGTCGTATATATAATTGTTCTAAAAATAAAATTAATATAGCAATATATAATTTAAATAAAATTAATAATATATAAAATAGACAAAGAATACCAAGTCACTCTTCATCAAATATTAGAAAGCAAAAGTCACATAAATAAAAACAATAATTTAATATCATATAATATAATAATACGAATAATAGTATAAAGTTTATTAAATTTATCATATAGTAGTATCATAATATTAATATTTTATACCCAAACCTACTAGAAATTAAAATGAGAAAAAGAAGTAGACTAAATAATTCAAAAAGTATTGATATAAATAGTATATGTATTACATGTAAAAACATAAATATTATTATGTATTGCATTATTATAATCATAAATACAAATCTGGTATCAAAATTTAAAAAACAAAACAGAAAAAAGAAACAGAATAGAAATAGCAATAAAAATATAAAACATATATATGAGTCTAAAATAGTTAATATTATTATATTAATAATTATTAATCATATTAAATCAAAAGATAAATAAAATAGAGAAGTGTAATCGCATAAGATAATAAAACTATATAGCAATAAAAATAAAATTATATGAATTAAGTATAAGAACAAGGATTTTTGAAAGGAGAGGACAGTCTTAAGGATTTTTGAGGTAGAGATTTGAGGGGAAAGGGGGGGACCAGAAGAACATTTAAAAGAGTTTTCGATATTAAAATAACATAGCTATTATTTTTGTTGTGAAAAGTCAAATAAACATTAGTACACACATATAAAATAAAAATATTAAAATAAAAGCCTGTGCAGTTGTTATTTTTAATCTGTATCCAATAACTCTTGGATAAAAAAATCCAAAAATTAAAATAAGTATAGCTTTAAAACAGATAAATAAACCACCAAAACATAGGCTTGCAAATAAAAGTGTTGTGAGTAAGATGTGATTGATCTCAAGTACAGAGTATAAAACAAAAAAAAATCCTGATAATTCAGTGATTAGGCCTGCTACTAATTCACTTTCACATTCCATATAGTCAAACGGTAATTTTAACCCATCTAATAACATACTTACTCAAAATACACTTATAAATAATACGCCAGCAATATAAAAATTTGTAATATAAATTTGACCAACGCAAACATCTTTAATACCAAAGAAGCTAAAGTAATCTAAAGAATAAATAGTAGTATATAGTAAAAATATGCCGCTTTCTGATATAATACTAAAGAACATTGTTCTCATAGCAGATAAGTAAACAAAACAACTAGAGAATAAAAAACAGCCTACAAAAAATGTGCTGAACATACTACAAAAAACGTGAACACATAACATAACTGTCAATGTAAATCCAGTGTCTAATAATAATATGAAACCTATTGGAAAATAAAATCACCCTAAAAATATACAGCATGCAGTAATAATCATAGCGCCTATTAAGTAAATAATGTCAAAGCTAATGACAAATATTATAAATTTAATAAATAATTTTATTCCATCAGTAATAGGTGTAAGGATACCAAAAAAACAAAGAGCAGGACCAATTCTTATTTGAACCAATGCTAAAATTCTTCTTTCACAAAGCGTTACAAAGCCGGTTAAGATAAGTACAACTAAAATATCAATAATAATAATAATAATAATGTCAATATTTAACATTTTAAAATGGCTTTTATATTATCATTTTGAATGATATTTTTATTAGATTCTGTTATTGTTTTGTTATCTTTTGTATGTTTTGTATGTGTGTGAATATGTGCATTGTTGTTTTCAACTGTATTATTAGTGTCAAAATTAAATAATATATATTGTACTTGAGACTTCACTGCTTCTAAGTTCATTGATGTTTACTGATTTACTATTGGTGGTATGTTTTCATTAGGACTTTTATTACGTTTATGTTTACTTTTATATTTTGGGCATTTAAATTTTGTTAGTTTTGATTTGTGTAAAGTAGTGGGATTTCAATGATACTGAGTTTATTTTATTTTTGGAGAAACTACAATATTTAGTAATTTAATTTTAGAAAGTGATTATATGATAGGAGACTTACGTTTATTACAATGTAATCATGTATTAACTTTATTAAGTTTAGTTATATATAAATTATGATTATCAGCTGTCGATGTAATACATTCATTTGCAATATCAAGTTTAGGAGTTAAAGTAGAGAACCTGGTCGCTGTAATGAAATAGTTCTATTTTCATCAAATAATGCCACAGTATATGGACAATGTAGTGAACTCTGTGGTGTCTTACATGGATTTATGCCAATAGTAATTTGTTTTATATAGGTATATAATCTATATTTTATTATTATTAGGGGAAAGAAGGACTGAGTCGTGTATTTGATTTATTGTGTGTTAGAAGTTATGATTTCATATTATGATGATTTGATTTAGACTTTATTTTATATGATTTTGTTTTTGATTTTGTAGTATGTATAACTTTTATATTTGTATTTGTATTAGGTTTTTTTCTTAGAATTTTTTTTAGTTTTGTATTTGTTTTATTATTTATAGTATTTTTTGGTTTGTTTTCATTATCATTTTTATATACAGGTTATTTTATATATTATATATATATATTATATAATTTTATATGTTATTTTTTTTGTTTTAGTATTGCCTATATTATATAGAATTTTTTACATATTTATTGTGTTTTATATTTATAGATTTTATATCATTTTCTAATCATTTAATTTCATATTTTGGTATAATTAATATGTTTAATGTTATATTTTGTTCATATTTATTTTGTTTGTTTTATTTTATAATTTGCTTTATATTTTGCTTTATATTTTTTGTTATCCGTTGTTTATTTGTGATAATTTATGATTTTTTATTTTTTAATTTTGATATATATATATCTTTTTTAATGTGTGATATAATATATATAGATTATATATGCTTTTTATTAATATATTTTGGTTTTATATTTTCGTTTATAACAGGTTTTTTTTGTTTTATATTTGTATTAAATTATGTGTTTTTAGTTTTATTTTTTGTATTAGCATTGTTTTTTGGTTTTTTATTTTTATCTTATGGATTATTTACATTTTTAATATATTATTTTTTTTGATTATATATAATATATAGTCGCTCATGTTTTATATTATTACAGTCAGTAGTAATATTTTTTAAGTTTTTATATTTTGATGTATTTTTTATTTTTGTATTTTTATTAATATTATTTATAATTTGTTTTTTTGGTTTCTTTTTAAAAGACTTTTTATTTTTAAATATTTTTTTTGATATGTTTTCAGTATTATTGATTTATGATGTAAATAATTATAGTGCATTCTATAATAGTTATAACCAGTTTTGTGTAACACAATTATTAGCAGTTTATATATAAAAAAATAAAAATAAAGATTGTCAAAAAAATATAAAAAAAACAAAGCAGAAGCATAAAATTAAAAATAAGTAGTCTAACACTATATGTGCAAAGTCTACAAGTAATAAATATAAAACCATTACACAAGGTAGTCAAGTTGAAAAATAGAAAAAACAGTAAAGGCTAAATACAAATAAGCTAACAAAAAATAAGCAGTAATCTCAAAATAAAAAAACACAGAAAAGTGCACATAAAAATAATATTAAGCTGGCAAGTAATAACATACCGTAAAGCATAAATGAACTTCAGAATAAAAATGACACAGGATAGTCAGATATTCTACGAGGAAATGCATACATACCTAAAGAATGCATTGGAAAAAAAAGCATATTACTTCCTATAAATAATGTGCTAATAAAGTAGAACATTCAAAAAAGGTATAGTTCTATAGGTAGTCATTTAGCAAGGAAGTGTATAAAACCTGTAAAAAATCCAACTACCGCACCTAATGATAAAACATAATGAAAGTGACCAACTACGAAGTAAGTGTCATGCAGCATTATATCTATGCCTACATTTGATAAAAAAAGACCTGTCACGGCACCAATTAAAAACATAAAAATAAACATTATAACAAAGTAAACTTCAAATGTAATAATCATATCAGTATATAAGAAACTATAAATTCAGTTAAATAGTTTAACACATGTAGGCAATCCAATTAAAATTGAAACACCACCAAAGTAAGCTCTAGAGTCAACATCCATACCTACTACAAACATATGATGCGCTCAGACAAACATACCTAAAATAGCAATTAATATCATAGAGTATATCATAGCAACAGTACTAAAAACACAACGAAACCCGATAACTTCTACAATAGTAGATATTAAACCAAAAACAGGAAGTAATATAATATATACTTCAGGATGACCAAAAAATCAAAAAATATGTTGAAATAGTATTAAGTCACCACCACCCACAACATCATAAAATGATGTATTAAAATTTCTATCACATAATATTAATGTAACACCACCAGCTAATACAGGTAAAGTAATTATTAAAAGTATAGCAGTTATAAGAGCAGCTCAAATAAATAGAGATCAAGATAAAAAGCTAAAGAATTTTCTACGGCAACAGAATAAAGTGCCGAGTAAATTTATAGAATTTAAAATACTAGATATACCTAGTAAATGCACAGCAAACATAACAAAATCACAGGCTAAACTTGAATGAAAATCTATACATATTAAAGTTGGATATAATGTCCATCCGACACCCATGCCCTCTTCTGTTAAAAACCCATTAACGACACAACCAAATCCTGCTAAGTACATTCAAAAACTCATATTGTTAAGTCGAGGAAATACCATATCTGGAAACCCAGCCATAACAGGAATAAAATAATTTACAAGACCACCCATCATAACAGGCATTATAAAAGCAAAAACCATAATTAATCCGTGAGAAGTAATTAAAACATTATAAAACTGATAGTCTCCAAATAAAATACCACATCCTATAAGTGAAAGTTCTAATCTAATAAATAATGAATAAACATATCCAACAAATCCTGAAAGGATTGCAACTAAAAGATAACATAAACCAATCATTTTATGTGACACACTAAGACAAACGAGGCAAAGTCAAAACATATATTAAATTAAATAATTTTGACAATAAAGTTAATAAATTTTAAAATAATCCAATTAATTTCCGTCTCGCCTTTCTCCCCCCCCTTCTGTTTTCTCCCCTCCCCCCTCTTCTTCCCCTTCCTACATCTTCTCCCCTCTAATTTCGAGTCCCTTCTCCCCCTCCCTCCAAAATCTCCTGCTTTTCCTCCCTCTCCTTTCCCCTATCTCCCCCCTTTTACAATTATACATATATGTGTTTTAATGTATTTGTACTAATTTTATTAGTCTCAGTCAAAGTATAAAAATAAGATTAAATTAAAATAATTAAATATTTATAAAAAAATGTTTAAATTTATATTAGTAATTTGTAATTTTATATTATTATTTTTAATAGTTACTTTAATATTTATTAATTATAGTTTTTGTTTAGCCTTGCAGTTTAATTATATTTATATAAATATATACTTAAATTATATCAATTTATGATTTATATATTTTATGGGGTTAATCGTATTCTTTTTGATATTTTTGTTATCTCGTAAATTAGTGTCATATAGTAAATATTTTTATATTTTATTATCTTATATATTTATATTTTTTGATGTAACATTAATAATTTTAATCGATGATTTTATGTGTTTTATGATATTATTTGAGAGTTTATTTTTTCCAATATGTTTTGTAAGTTTATTTTTTAATTTTAATAATCGCTTTATATTTGCAATATTTTATTTAGTTATATTTAGTTCTTTGAGTTCAATAATGTGTATAATTATTTGTATTATTATTATTTTTCATTTTAATATATTAAATTTACAGAGTTTTATAGATATTTGTATTTTTGATAGTTTATATTTAGGATTATATGTGTGAATATTATTATTTATAATGTTTTCTATTAAGTATCCAATATGACCGTTTCATGTATGATTACCGGAATTACATGTAGAAGTTAATACGGAGTTAAGTATATTATTAGCCAGTGTTGTGTTAAAAATAGGTTTTTTTGGGTTGTATAAATTTTTATTTTTAAGTTTTAATCAATTATCTATATGATTTTTAGGTTTTATAGACAGTCTTGTGATGTTAGGATTAACATTTTTAGCAATTACACTATTATTTTTAAGTGATTATAAAAAAATAATTGCAACTTGATCTGTTATACATACGGGTATAGGTTTGATTTTATTATGGCATAATGATATTATTTTTTTAGGATTACTTATATTTTGTAATTTATCACATATTATAAGTTCAGCCTTTATGTTTATGATGGTAGGTTATATGTATGATAATTATGGAGTTAGAATATTTTTAATGTTAATTTCATTTTTTGGTATTAGCATATGAAGCTCTTTATTTTTAGGTATTTTTTTATTTAATATAGATTTCCCATTTATGCTATTATTTTATATTGACATTTTTTTGTTATATGGATTAATTTCTTTATCATTTATATACATATGTTGTTTTTATATAATAGTGTTAGCTGTATTTTTATCTTCAATATATATGTATATGTGTTTAAGTTTTTATTCTTTTATATGACTAGATAAATATTTACGTTTAGATTTAACAATTAATGATATATATTTGTATTTTATAACAAGCATAATAGTAATATTATTTTTTTATTTAATTTATTTATTATTTTAGTATTAAATAAGAGAATACACTATTTTTTTTTCCGTCCAGTCTTTTACAAATCTCCTCTCCCCCCCTTTCCTTCCCCCCTATTTTTAACCTTAAAGGTAAAACTCCTTCTGCGAACTTCTTGCAATCTCGTGTTCTGTCTCCCCCGTCTCCCGCTCTGCCCTTTTTCCCTCCTCCCCAAACTAATACCTATCGACCTATATAAATTATAAATGCGTGAATTTTTTGAGTGAGTTTGCTTTTGTTATTTTAGGGTAAAAGCCACGAACCTAGTTCCGGAATCGACGGAATTTGCAAAGAAGAAAAGAGGTTGTTTGTTTTTGGGAACTTAGCTTGAAGGAATTTTTTGGGGGGAGAGCCAGGAGAAAGATTTCACGGAATTGTTTTCGTAAGCAATAAGTAATCATTAAAATAATTTTATTTAGATAGTATATTGTAATATATATATATATACAAATAAAATGTTTATGTTTTTTTTTATGTTTTTTTTTATGTTTGGCTTTATTTGTGGTATATTTTTTATAGGAAGGCATATATTAAGTTTTTGGTTGTCAGTGGTTTTATGTATATTTTTAGTGATGTCAACAATATTTAGTTGTTTTTGTTTAAGTATTTGTATATATGGGTATTGCTTTTATGATTTTTGTTTACTCATTATGCTTGATTTTTGTTTTATATGATTAGTATTTTATTGTAATGGTTTTTATATATTTATTTTATATTTAATAGATATTGTATTTTGCTTTATAGTTTTTTATGCATTTTATTATATGTATTTTGATATGCTATTAGCCAGATTTTTTCATATATTTTGATGATTCGTATTATGTATGAACTTTTTTATATTATCATATGATTTTTTAACAGCATATTGTGGTTGAGAATTATTAGGTTTATTTTCATTTTTTTTAATATCATACTTTTGATATAGATTTTATGCATTAAAATTTGGATTTAAAGCATTTTTTATAAGTAAAGTAGGAGATGTACTATTACTCTTAGTATTTGCAATTACATTTTTAATGAATGGTTATTGTGTAATAACATTTTATTTTTTAACATTTTTGTGTGTAGACTATATATTTATAGTATTTATTGTGTTTTTATTATTAACTTGTGGTTTTACTAAGTCCACCCAGTTTGGTTTACATATTTGATTACCAGACGCTATGGAAGGACCAATCCCAGTATCTGCATTAATTCATGCTGCTACTTTAGTAGTTTGTGGTATAATATTAATTAGTTTTGTATTTTGATGCTTTGACTTTTGATTTTGTTATTTTTATAGTTTAATTGGTTGATCTAGTTTAATATTGGTAATGATGAGTCTTTGTGTATTTTATAATTTTGATGTAAAAAGGTATGTAGCTTTTAGTACAATTTGTCAAATAAGTTTTTCAATGTTTTGTTGTTTAAGTTTAGATTTATATGTAGGATGTTTGTTTTTTTGTTATCATATGTTTTATAAAGCCACTTTATTCATAGTGTTAGGTGTATGAATACATTTTTTTTTTGGATTACAAGATGTAAGATGTTATTTTTTTACATACTTTTGTGGATGTATTTTAGCTAGAATGCTATTAATATTTGCAATATTAAATTCATGTTCTTTGTGATTTTTATGTGGTTTTTATTGTAAAGATCTTTTATTATGTCTTTTAATGTTAACATCATTTTTTTTTATATTAGAATTTTTGTGTGTATGTTTATTTTTTATATTTTTTACTGTAATATATAATTACTTTTTATTATTTTTTTTATGTTTTGTATTTAAGTGTTTTTGTCTAGTAGATACACTTTTTTTACTTTTTGACTTTGAGTGTTGTCTTGTTTATTGTACGTTTTGTTTATATATGTGTTTTGTATTGCTATTTTTTGTATTAGACTTTTTATATGTATTTATTTTTTCAAGTTACTGTTTATTTTGATCTTTTTATTTATATTATGCATCATTTTTTGATATAGCATTATTTACAGTTTTTATAATTGATATTATTAAGTTTTATATATTATCGGGTGTTATATTTTATTTTTTTAATATAGATTGTATTATGTTTTTTTGAAGGGTATTTTTATTCATTACAATGGGATTTTTATTTTTTATATTTACAACATGATACTTTATATGCTTTTATATGTATATATGTATGTTTATATGAAATTTAGTTATATATTTTAGATATAACTTAAAGTATTGTTTATTTTTTTGTATGTTATTTATAATATACATATAAGAAAAAAAGAGTATTATAATATAATATATTTTATATCCAGTCTATCAGAATATTTTATAAGTTATTATTTAAAAATTTATATTATCTTTTAACTTCAAGTCATATGTGATATTATTATTATTATATTAAAATTTAAATAAAGTAATTTACAATAATTTATATTAATTTAAAATTAAATTAAATTTAAAAACAAAAAATGATATAAAAAATAGAATAAGTATTATAAATAATAATAATAATAATAATAATAATAATAATAATAATAATACATAAAGACAAATTTAATTTTATATTCAAGTCCACAATTACCTAATTCCATAATAATATATAAAATATATTGTATATGTAGATTATAAAAGTATTTTATGTATTATTAAGTTAATAAATATTAAAAATTAAAAATTAAAAATTAAAAATTTATTAATAATACAAAAAATTTGATATGAAATCCCTTGTGTGTTCGTCGAATATAAAAATTATGAACGAATTTTTGTATGGTCAGCAAAATAATATAAGTTCATTAAAAGTATGAACGAAATTCTTATGAATGTAAAATTATAAAAATCCTATATCAAATATAAAAATTATGAACGAATTTCTGTATGTGGGCAAGCAAAAATTATGAACGGATTTCTGTATGAACAACAAAAATTATGAAAACTTTATATCAAAAATAAAAATTATGAACGAATTTTTGTATGGCCAGTAAAAATTATGAGAATCCTATATTAAATATAAAAATTATGAACGAATTTCTGTATTGGCAGTAAAGATTATGAACGGGTTTCTGTATGAACAGCAAAAATTATGAACGAATTTCTGTGGTGTGTATATTAAACATGAACGATTCCTGTACGGATAGTAAAAATTTTAGGAACGCATTTCTGTATGGACCGTAAAAATTCTGGGCTGAATATAAAACTTATGAACGGGTTGTCTGTATGAACGACCAAAAAATGAACGGGTGTCTGTATACATTAAATAAAATTAAAATAAATAGCATACTGTTAAAACAGATAGAATTGAAATTAAATATTGACTTATTTACCTTTTTAAAATTTTATTTAAAAAATTATTAATCAATTTGAATCAAGTTAAATTTCCGTAAATTTTGACAGAAAGTTCCATAAAATTAAATTAAATTAAATTAAATTAAATTAAATTATATAAATCAGAACAAATTGAGATAAAATTTGAATTTAAAAAATTTAACACAAAATTTGCAAAGACCCTATAATAATATAATAATATAATAATATAATAATATAATAATATAATAATATAATAATATAATAATAATATAATATAATATAATATAATAATATAATAATACAAATAATATAATAATATAATAGTATAATAATATAATAATATAATAATATAATAATATAATAATATAATAATATAATAATATAATAATATAATAATATAATAATATAAATAATATAATAATATAATAATATAATAATATAATAATATAATAATATAATAATATAATATTATCAAGCTTGTTATAAAAAACTTTGTTTTTTATAACAAGCTTGATACTCTCGGTATGGTTTTAAAAATAAATCAAATTTGATATGGTTTCGGCTTGGAATTGACTGCTCGCCTTTTAATTTTCCATTAAAATCCCACCGATTTATGATTAGACAACTTAAAAGATAATTAAATTAAGTTATTTTCATATTAAAACAAGTTATTCCCATATTAAAACAAGTTATTCCCATATTAAAACAAGTTATTCCCATATTAAAACAAGTTATTCCCATATTAAAACAAGTTATTCCCATATTAAAATAAATCTTTAAATGACCACAAATTTTGACAGAGTTCTATAAAATTAGACAAACGTACTTAAAACTGTCGACAAATCATATAATTACTATATGAAATCGTAGTTAATTAATAAAGCACAAAAACAAAATAAATCCAAAATAAAATCAAATAAAATCGAAATCAAATAAAATTAAATTTAAAACAAATAAAACCGAAATTAAATTAAATTAAATTAAATTAAATTAAATTAAATTAAATTAAATTAAATTCAAAACAAATAAAATCCAAAACAAATTAAAATAATTTTACAAAATTGACAAACTTGTACTTAGAAACATTGACAAATTATATAGTTACTATATGAAATCGTAGTTAATTAATAAATTACAAAAACAAAATAAATCCAAAATTAAATTAAATTAAATTAAATTAAATTAAAATAAATTAAATTAAAATTAAATTCAAAACAAATAAAATCCAAAACAAATAAAATACAAATTAAATTAAATTAAATTAAATTAAATTAAATTAAATTCAAAACAAATAAAATTCAAAACGAATAAAAGCCAAAACAAATTAAAATAAATTTTGACAGACAGTTTCACAAAATTGACAAACTTGTACTTAGAAATATTGACAAATTATATAATTACTATATGAAATCGCAGTTAATTAATAAATTACAAAAACAAAATAAATCCAAAATTAAATTAAATTAAATTAAATTAAATTAAATTAAATTAAATTAAATTAAATTAAATTAAATTAAATTAAATCAAAATTAAATTCAAAACAAATAAAATCCAAAACAAATACAAATTAAATTAAATTAAATTAAATTAAATCAAAATTAAATTCAAAACAAATAAAATCCAAAACGAGTAAAAGCCAAAACAAATTAAAATAAATTTTGACAGACATTCCACAAAATTGACAAACTTGTACTTAGAAATATTGACAAATCATATAATTACTATATGAAATCGCAGTTAATTAATAAATTACAAAAACAAATAAATCCAAAATAAAATCAAATAAAATCGAAATTAAAAAAAATTAAGTTTAAAACAAATAAAACCGAAATTAAATTAAATTAAATTAAATTAAATTAAATTAAATTAAATTAAATTAAATTAAATTAAATTAAATTAAATTAAATTAAATTAAATTAAATTCAAAACAAATAAAATCGAAATTAAAAATAAAAAAATTAAAATAAAAACTAAAATCAAATCAAAATTAAAAAATAAATTGAAATAAAATTTGAATAAAAAAATTAACAAAAATCTGCAAAGACCCCTATAATATATAATATATAATATATAATATAATAAATAATATAATAATATAATAATATATATAATAATATAATAATAATATAATAATATAATAATATAATATAATATAATAATATAATAATATAAATAATATAATAATATAATAATATAATAATATAATAATATAATAATATAATAATATAATAATATAATAATATAATAATATAATAATATAATAATATAATAATATAATAATATAATAATATAATAATATAACAATATAATAATATAATAATATAATAATATAAATAATATAATATTATCAAGCTTGTTATAAAAAACTATGTTTTTTATAACAAGATTGATACTCTCGGTATGGTTTTAAAAATAAATCAAATTTGATATGGTTTCGGCTTGGAATTGACTGCTCGCCTTTTAATTTTCCATTAAAATCCCACCGATTTATGATTAGACAACTTAAAAGATAATTAAATTAAGTTATTTTCATATTAAAACAAGTTATTCCCATATTAAAACAAGTTATTCCCATATTAAAACAAGTTATTCCCATATTAAAACAAGTTATTCCCATATTAAAACAAGTTATTCCCATATTAAAATAAATCTTTAAATGACCACAAATTTTGACAGAGTTCTATAAAATTAGACAAACGTACTTAAAACTGTCGACAAATCATATAATTACTATATGAAATCGTAGTTAATTAATAAATTACAAAAACAAAATAAATCCAAAATTAAATTAAATTAAATTAAATTAAATTAAATTCAAAACAAATAAAATCCAAAACAAATAAAATACAAATTAAATTTAAAACAAATAAAACCGAAATTAAATTAAATTAAATTAAATTAAATTAAATTAAATTAAATTAAATTAAATTAAATTAAATTAAATTAAATTCAAAACAAATAAAAGCCAAAACAAATTAAAATCATTTTCCGTAAATTTTGACAGAAATTTTACAAAATTGACAAACTTGTACTTAGAAATATTGACAAATTATATAGTTACTATATGAAATCGTAGTTAATTAATAAATTACAAAAACAAAATAAATCCAAAATTAAATTAAATTAAATTAAATTAAATTAAATTAAATTAAATTAAATTAAATTAAATTAAATTAAATTCAAAACAAATAAAATCGAAAACAAATAAAACCCAAAACAAATTAAAATAAATTTTGACAGACAGTCCCACAAAATTGACAAGCTT